GATTAAAAGGGGAGTTAAAAAGAAGGGAAAAAGAAAAGTTATCTTTTTTTTAGCTAAAATTAGCTCAAAAAGCTTGAAATTAAAATTGGATAAGTGGATTGTTTTTTGAGTCAGTCATTCATTGAATGATAAATCACTACAAGTGATGGAGATACGCGATTTAAATAACGGAAAATAAAATATTTTAAAATTGTATCTAAAATAACGGGAAAAGTGGAAACAAGACCAGATATAATTTGATCATTTTGAGCAAATCCAAAATCTTTATAGACGAAACCAATCATTAGTTCCCAACCATGGGTTGAATGGAATCCTATACATAAATCAGTTAATAGAAGAATAGAAAAAGCTTTTATTGTGTCACTTAAATTATAGATAAATTCTCGAACCCAAGAGTTAATAAGAACAAGTTCTTGATTACCAAGAATAGAATAACCGCTTAGAATAAAGAAACAGATTATATTGGTAGAGAAGTGCAAAATCGTATTCATATGATCTTCGTTATGCGTTTTGATTAACTGGATTGTTTCTTTATAGATTTCAGTACGAAGATTTTGTAGATGTGTTTCCGGACATTCCTTTAGCATTTCATCTAACAAAAACAGTTCCTCAAATTCAATAAATTTTTTTAGAATATTCTTTTCTTGACTATCATTCAAGAAAATTTCGGATTGCCTAATATTCCACCAATTAATAAACCAAGATTTCAGACTTTTCTTAAATGTGAAAGAAATACACCAGGGCAAAAAGACTATAGATGTAAGATATAGAAGGGGAATAAATGTTTTCTTTTTTTTCATTTTTCCTCTTTAATGAACTCAATTTCATCTCATTCCTCAACTCTATATGATAATAATCTTTCTATCAAGAATAAGTCTATTACAAGTCATAGAGCTTATATATATAAATCTATATTATATTCTCTCATTTTTTTAGTTGCAATTTGAGAGTTAGTCCTTGCATTGTTTAATTTAGAAAGAATACGTAAATCGAATAAGAAATCGAAAGAATTCACTGTCAATTCAAATGAAAAAAAAAATATTCCTTTTTATGAATACACGAAAGAGCACTTCGGGTTATGAATATAATAGTCGAATTTGGAAACCAAATAATGCTTTATCTATAAAAATGGAAATATTTTGAAAAAAAAAAGTTTCTTTTTTTTTTTTCAAAATATTTCCATCGGTAAATAAATAGGACAATTCTGAAACTTTTTGTACAATTTCTAGTGAATTCCAATTCTTGTCAGTACAAAAGAGGTACACCCAACAACCTAGATACTTCGCTAGCTTTATGTGCAATTTGTGGTGGAATCAAATCATCTTCAATGCGAGTCAAGGGAATAAACCCCTGTTCTATGGTTTCCATATAAACGATATCATAAGTAAGGGTACGATTTAAAATACCCCCTTTTTGAACTGTTGGTATTATTCTGATGGATTGAATCTCTTCCAGAGGTATTTCGAGAATAATACGACGATTTTTTCCGGGAAATCCCCAACGAAAAAAACATACTTTTTTCTCTTTTTTATCGAAGATATCATAACCACCACCTACATCCCACAAAATAATGCACCACAAATAAAGACTAATAAACAAACCTGCGATTCCATAGAAACACATCGTGGCCCCTTGCGGAATAAATGGAAAATAAAGAAAGTCCGGAATAAGTGGAAAATCGCTAATTTCCTCGGACAAAAAGAAAAAATCCATACCAAGATAACTGAAAACAGCGACCGATAACAATCCTAATGAGCCTAATAAAATGATAAAGGCCCAAAAGTAATTGCTTAGTTTTCGAGACCCCGTTATAAGATATACCAGTAGATGTTCTAATCGCAAAATGATAATCATATTTCTTTTATCCTATTTATAATTATAATCAATTTCTTTTATTCTATTTAAATAAAAATATTAAATTAAGGTTCCAAAGGAACTTTGCACTATTTTAATCTAAACTTTTGAGATGAATTCATCGAATTGCTTCCAGATCGCAAAAAATATATGAGATTTGTCCCTACTGACCGTATCTAAAAAATCTTGTTTTTTTGAACATGGAGAAATAAAGAAGCCATTGCAATTGCCGGAAATACTAGACCCACTAAAGGAACCAAAATGGAAGGAAAGTTTATCATAAAATGGGTACCTCTATTTACAATTTGTACCTTATATATACATATATTATTATTTTTATATATACATATATTATTATTATTTTTTATTCTTATTTTTTTTGTATTTGGATAGTATATAATCACTAGAATTCCTATATACTTAGTATAAGTATATAGGAATTCTAGTGATTATAGCTAAGTCAATGTATATAATTAAATATATATGTAGACTCTATATGTAGAACAAAATAAATTAATTGATTTAACCTTCTATTTCGAAAAGAGACAAACATATGTATGATAATAAACCCTTTGACTTTTCTTATTCTTAGTATTTTTGAATTCTTTTATCACTTTGATCCTGTATTTTTTCATTTTTGATTTTTAGTCAAAGGAAAGAAATTATGGAATTGTCACTTTGATCCTGTATTTTTTCATTTTTGATTTTTAGTCAAAGGAAAGAAATTATGGAATTGAAATAACTCACTCAGAACTTCCTTTAAAAAATTACGCGGTACGATTGAATCAAATAAGCCTTTGTGAAATAAATATTCAGCCGCTTGCGAACCTTCGGGTACTGCCTTATTCAATGTTTGTTCAATTACTCTTTTACCCGCAAATGCAATATAAGCATTTGGTTCAGCAATAATGATATCTCCCAACATGCCAAAACTAGCTGTTACCCCACCTGTAGTAGGAGATGTAAGGATTGATACATAAAATAACTTTTTATTTGTTTGATAATCGTATAAAGCGGAAGAGATTTTAGCCATTTGCATCAAGCTCAAACTTCCTTCTTGCATACGTGCTCCTCCAGACGCACATACCAGAATAAGAGGTAAAAGTTGATTGGTAGCATATTCTACCAAACGGGTGATTTTCTCACCTACTACGGATCCCATACTACCCCCCATAAACTGAAAATCCATAATTCCAATTGCTACAGGAATACCATTTAGTTGACCCGTACCTGTTTGAACAGCCTCAGTTAATCCTGTTTTTCTTTGATAAGAATCAATACGATCTTTATAAGGTTCTTCTTCTGAATGAAATTCAATGGGATCCAGAGAAATCATGTCTTCATCCATAGGATTCCAAGTACCCGGATCAATCAAAAGTTCGATTCTATCGGAACTGCTCATTTTCAAATGATGTCCACAGTGTTCACAAATATTCATTTTGGATTTTAAAAATTTTTTATAATTTAACCCATAACAATTTTCACATTCAAGCCATAAATGCTTATATTTTTCAGTTTCATCGGAATTATTAGAACTTTCTCCAAAAGTAGAATTATGATCATTTGTATCATTCGTGCTAGTTATTATACTAGAACTAGAATTCTCGCTTTCACTAGAATTTCTGCCCTTACCAAAAATGTAACTATAAAAAGAACTGTCATTGTATTTGTCACTATCACCTAAAATGAAACTCTCAATACAGATTTGATAATAAAGATAACTATCAATGCAACTATTAATGTTATTATTCAAATTATATTTAGTATCATCCATGTAATGATTGTCATCACTCTTAGAAACATTATTCATATAGCTACAAAAAAAACTTTCCTGTTCACTTAAGAAAGGCTGATCATTATCAATCTCCAAAGTTTGATTTTCAATATCTAAATATATGGAACAACTATTCCTATTATTATCTCTAACTAAAAAAGTTTTATCAGATATTAAATTCTGGATGTTTCTGACACCTACGAAATAATCAAAATAACTGTAACTAGAATTTTCATTCCAACTATGAATTTTTTTATTCATATCGGTTAAAATTTTTGGGTCTTCTTCACTTACACCGGTACTTTCAATAGGACCGAGGCTATTCATTGATTTATTTAATTCACACCTGTATGCTAACTTCCTATTAAACAACATAGAATTGAACCACCATTTTTCCATAGAGTTTTTTTACATAAAAATATAATAGATGAATAGTCATTGGATGAAAAATAAAAGAAATATTCCATTTTTAATATTCTATCTTATGTATTTATTATCCAAAAAGTATATAAATACAATAACTAAGATTAATAACTGATAATAATAATAAAAATAATAATAAAAAAAATAATAATAATAATAATAATAATAATAATAATAATAATAATAATAATAATAATAATAATAATAATAATAATAATAATAATAATTTTAATAATATAACTCAAATTGGATAATTCTTAAATAACTAAAAAGAAAATAAACCCCTTAGCTATTTCATTTATTGAGTGGTCTCTACCCCCTTTTCTTGACCGTCTTTATAATCTATTTTTTTGAATTCTAATAGAATTAATGAGACAATTTGAAAATGGAATTTACTTGTTCCATGATCTTTTCGATTTTCTTTGAATCATTGGGTTTAGACATTACTTCGGAAATCTTAAATCTTTTCAAAAAATGGCAGCAACATACCATTTTTATCTTTCTCTGAAAGAATGATACAAACAAATAGAGGGTTAATTCCCGCGGATACACTTTTTATCAAAATAGTTTTACTAATTCCAACAATTTTTTTTTAACCTTGCTCCAATTGGATCCTTTCGATTTTTCTATTAAAAATATACTTACGAAGTTGTTCTAACTTATTAATTTTCACTAACCTTAGATACTTGCCCCTGAGAAATGAATAAACTCGAGCTCCATCATGTACTATTTACATCATCAACCCCTTTCTTGTTCCCAAAATAAGAAGTTCTAGTGAAACAGAACAAATGATGTCGAGCCAAGAGCATATTGATTTCTATATACTAGGAAAATGGCGGATGTAAGAACAAGTCGATTTAGATTAGAGACGATTTTGATATAAAATTTGTATTCAAATATGATATACATTGATATACATCAGGAATGCATATACTCTGGGACGGAAGGATTCGAACCTCCGAATAGCGGGACCAAAACCCGTTGCCTTACCACTTGGCCACGCCCCATTTTCGATTTGACACTAATAAACACTATTATTGATATTGATTGTTCGTCAATTCCACCAGTTCCTAAATTTCTATAGAAAAAATTGTTGCTAGGTTTTTTATATGCGTATGTATACATAGCATAAAACTAAATTTATTGATCATTACATAGAATTCAATTAAGATATTGTATAGAAGTATGATTTATTCTATTTCAGAATAAAAGATTTTGAACTAGATAAGTTCAAATCAAAGAAGGATTTTGGCAGGTTTTATCTTATTTGATTCATTTTTTTAGTTTTATTCATATAATATTAATTTATTTGATTTATTATTGTATTTTTTTATTTTTTAATATATATAATAAAAAATACAATAATAAATCAAATTCTAATTCAAAAAAGCAAAAATAATTTTTATTTTCTTAAAGAACAAAATGTTTATTATGCTTAATATCTTTAGTTTTGTCTGTATTTGTATTCACTCCGTCCTTTATTCAAGTAGTTTTTTCTCGGCGAAATTGCCCGAAGCCTACGCTTTCTTGAATCCAATTGTAGATATTATGCCAATAATACCTTTACTCTTTTTTCTCTTAGCTTTTGTTTGGCAAGCTGCTGTAAGTTTTCGATGAGATCTTTAATTTGAGTAATGTCTTAAAAAAATTCAGAATTTTTTAGAAAACGAAAATGCGAACATTTTACTAATTTAAAAGATCAGATAAGTTTTACAGTGTGAATTCTCGATTCCAATATTGAAATTTTTTAATATATACTCAAAAAAAATACGGATCATATCCTCATCTATGTTTTTCAATTGAAAAATCCGAATTCTATTATTAGATTTGAGCCCATCACCAACATAATACCTATATTGCAGATATGAAAGAGGATTTTTTGTAATAGTAATTATTGTAATAGTAATAAAAAGCTCGATTCTTATTACAAACCAAGTCCATTTCCAAAACTCATATATACCTAAAAATCAATTCATTTTTTAGAAACTTAGTATTAAAAGGAACAAAATCTTTAATATAAGAGAATCTATTCTCTTTCTTTGTCGTTTTTTTAATTATCTTGGAGATTTTATAATGCTTACTCTAAAACTATTTGTTTACACGGTAGTGATATTCTTCGTTTCTCTTTTCATATTCGGATTCCTATCTAACGATCCAGGACGTAATCCAGGACGTGATTCATAAGAAAAAAAATACCAAATCAGCAACGATCAGCAACGGAAACGGAAAGAGAGGGATTCGAACCCTCGGTACAAAAATTTGTACAACGGATTAGCAATCCGACGCTTTAGTCCACTCAGCCATCTCTCCCCAATAAAAAAAAAAATAGAATTACTTTGTTTATGTTATATCACATAAACAAGAAGAAGCTTGAAAAAAAAGAGACTTCTCTCTTTTTTTCTATTTAATTTCTATTCATTCATTATTATATATATTATTATATATTTTTATTTTTTTGAATTTCTTTTTTTTTTTACAGCAAAAGAGCCCGGCAAGTATCTAGTCGGGCTCTTTTTATTCCCATGAATATTGAATAATAATTATTTATTTGACAAAAATACTTGTAATTGAAACACGATAAAACATAAAAATACGGATTTATTCCTATGATATAAAATGATATAAGATATCAAATATAAAATGATATAAAACAAAAAAATAATATAAGATCAATATGTCTGATTGCTTTGTTCGACAAAAGGGAATTCATATATAAGTGAAACACGATAAAACATAAAAATACGGATTTATTCCTATGATATAAAATGATATAAGATATCAAATATAAAATGATATAAAACAAAAAAATAATATAAGATCAATATGTCTGATTGCTTTGTTCGACAAAAGGGAATTCATATATAATAATTGTATTGTAGCGGGTATAGTTTAGTGGTAAAAGTGCGATTCGTTCTATGGACCCCTTAATAGTTAAGGGATCCCCCGTTTGATTTATATTCTGATCCAAAACTTTATTTCTTACTTAAAGGGAATCCTTTATACCTCTCAACGAATGATTTTCGGTATAATATACATTATCATAATTTGTATAGAAGAAGAATCAATTCTAAATTCACAAATTGAGTTCTTAAATTATGAAACATAAGTTTTTGGAATTCTGGATCAATAATTCGAATTTTTGAGTATGAGTAAAGAATCTATGGAGAAAGATATAGAAAGTTTCTTTCTAATCGTAACTAAATCTTCCATTTTTTTCTATAGTAGAAGTTGAAGCAAAATAGCTATTAAACGATTTTTTTAGTTTACTAAAAAAATCGACATATTTTTTAGCTCGACAGAAATTTTATTCTTTTCCTAAAGATTTTCTTAATTAAATAGAAATAGAGAACGAAATAACTAGAAAAAAAAAACAAAAATAGTTCTAATACTGCTCTTCTAGAGGGATCATCTAAAAAGCAAGGTGTTTTAAATTAAATATGTTCATACAA